ACGCGGAGTGTTTTGTGGTTATATTTGCTTATGTAGTGGGTGGTAGGAAATTTTTTTAAAAAATTNATTGGATTWWATGTTTTCGACACTGTACTTGGTGCGTGTGTGGGTGTGTTTTACAGGTACTGTGTTTGGTGTTTTATATTTAGAATAATGTTTGCGACACTGCACTTGGTGTATAGTGAGTATATATGATAAAAATTTATCTTAATATAATATGGTCAAATTTGTTTTGGCCAGCAGTATGTCTAACAAGCATTAATTAACTAATACCATATATAATTATGGGTCAGATAAAGGTATTGAACGTAGGTCCAGTCTAATAGAAGACGGCAGACATCATTCAATGTGGACCTGAGGTTACAGAGAATAAAAAAAATACTATATGCCTATAAGACCACCTAATGTCTAGTGGCCAGATATTATGTATAGAACTCATTAACCAGAGGCCTCTTAAAAAGAAACGAATGGCCTGTTAGAGTGTTATGTCCCTGAAAAAACAACCAGAGGCCTCTTAAAAAGAAACGAATGGCCTATTAAAGTATCATGGACTTGAAAATATTAACGGAGTGTCTCACTCATTAAAGGATTGCTTATTTCTCGAAAACAGGTAGATGAAAACTGACTATTACTAAATGATATTCATGATGAAGATAAGTACGTATAAGTATGTCCTGTGACCATTAATATTATGTACCACCACCACTTATGTCTAATTAAACATATAAATGTATAAGATGATATGCTTGAGGTAAATAAATTTATGCACGATTATACATAGCATGTACTAAATACGGACATGTAATGTTGTATTACCCCCTGGGGGGGTGGGGGGGGTACCGAATATTTGTGTACTGGTTGTAGTGTATGGGGTAGTTGCAGTACTGTCAAAGAATAGTTTTATAAAAATTCCGGTTTTGGGGATCGGGGATGAAGGTTCGAGTCTTTCTTCTTTGAGTATTTCAGGGGGGTTGTATTCCTCGTTTCTGGTTTACAAGACCAGTGTTTTTGGTAAACTACTGAAATATTGGTTTAGTATTTTGTTTTCGATTAAGCTTGTTGCGGGTATAATAATGAAAATGATGATAAAGTAAAGTAGAGAGGCGATTTGTCCAATGAGGATGAATGGGTTTTCTACTGGTTGACCCCCGATTCATGTTAGGATTAGTAGGTTGGTGGTTATACATCAGAAGGTGATTTGTGTTATTGGTCGGAATGTAGTTGTTCGTTGTTTAGATAGGTGGAGTATTGGTATGAGTAGTAGCACTAGAATGGATATGAATAGTGCTATAACACCGCCTAGTTTGTTGGGGATTGAGCGTAGGATTGCATAGGCGAATAGGAAGTATCATTCTGGTTTGATGTGGGGTGGGGTGATTAGTGGGTTTGCTGGTGTGAAATTGTCTGGGTCTCCTAGTAGGTTTGGGTAGAATAGGGCTAGGGTGAGTAGGCATGTGATCATTAGAATGAGGCCGAGTAGGTCTTTATAGGAGAAGTAGGGGTGGAATGGGATTTTGTCGCAGTTTGAGTTTAATCCTGTTGGGTTGTTTGATCCTGTTTCGTGTAGGAGTAGGAGGTGTAGTATTGTTATTCCTAGGATGGCGAATGGGATTAGAAAGTGGAATGTGAAGAATCGGGTTAGAGTAGCGTTGTCTACGGAGAATCCCCCTCAGACTCATTCTACAAGTGTGGGGCCTATGTATGGAATAGCTGATAGGAGGTTGGTGATTACTGTAGCCCCTCAGAATGATATCTGTCCTCATGGTAATACGTAGCCTACGAATGCAGTGGCTATGACTAGGAACAGTAATATTACTCCTGTGTTTCAAGTTTTGTTGTAAAGGTAAGAGCCGTAGTAGATTCCCCGTCCGATGTGAAGGTAGATGCATATAAAAAATAGTGAGGCGCCGTTGGCGTGTATATTCCGAATTAGTCACCCGTATTGGACGTCTCGTTGGATGTGGGAGATTGATGAGAAGGCTATGGAGATATCAGGTGAGTAATGTATGGCTAGGAATACTCCTGTGGCTAGTTGTATAATAAGGCATGCTCCAAGTAATGATCCGAAGTTTCATAAAGAGGAAATATTAGATGGGGTGGGTAGGTTGATTAAGGTGTTGTTGATAATTTTTAATAGTGGATTTGTGTTTTTTATAGTTTTGGTGGTGGTTCCTGTGGTTTTATGTGTTCTTTAGTTGGATAATGATTGATTGTTCCTGTAGTTGAATAACAATGGTGGTTTTTCAGGCCATTGGTTTCGGTGTAAATCCGAGTTGGAACGTATGGTTTATTTTTCATTTTTGTTTGGGTTTGGTTTGGTGTTTTGAATAATTGGGGTGGCTTCTAATATTTCCCCTTATTATGGTATTTTAAGTTTGTTAATTGGGGCGGTGTTTGGTTGTGGGGTGTTGGTGTGGAAAGGGGGGTCTTTTATGTCTTTAGTGTTGTTTTTGATTTATTTGGGGGGGATGTTGGTTATTTTTGCTTATTCAGCCACTCTGGTATTGGAACCTTTTCCTGCTGCTTTTTCTAATTGAGAGGGGGCAGTTAATGTGTTTAATTATATTCTTCTTGTCATGGTATTAATGTTTATTGGGTCGGATTTGTGGTGTGGTATGGTTGATTTGGGTGATAAGGTGTTTGATGTTGATAGTATATCGGTTGTTCGTGTTGATTTTGTTGGGGTATCATTGTTTTATTATTTAGGGTGTGTGGTTTTTTTAGTTGCTGGGGTTGGATTATTACTTACGCTGTTTGTGGTGTTGGTGTTGATTCGTGGTTTATGTCGGGGTGCGGTTCGTGTTATTAGGTATTGGTGTGTTTAGTTTGTGTTGGGTCTCTTATTTGGGTGTTGTTGTGGTTTAAAATAGTAGTGGGATAAATGCTAATAGGTAGATAAATGATAACAGGTAGGTTTTGATTAGGCCTTTTTGTGATGTTGTTGTTGTGATTGGTGGTTTTTGATATTTAGTAAGCTCTTCTGGTCCTAAGTTTGAGTATCATATTTGGTCTATGAGTCGGGTTGATTCTTTTTCTGCTTTTGATAGTATTGTAGTTGATGTTATTCGATGTGTGGTTATTGTTGTTTGGGCTTGTATAGGTTTTTGGTGTGTTATGTTGAGTAGGTTTGTGGCAATTAATAGGCTGATTAGTATAATTATTAGGGCAGTTAGTTTATAGTTTGTTGGTAGTGTTATGGGCGGGATTTGTGATGGGTGTATTATGAGAGATATGAATAATCCGGCAACGATGCTTCATTTTGCCAGTTGGGTGATTGGTTTAGTGCATTTTGGATTTTCTTCGTAGTGTGGCAGTGGCTGGTGTATTGGGTGTCCGGTTCATACAGTGGCTAGTACTCGAATGCTATAGATTGTAGTGAAAGAGGTTGAGATTAGTACTAGGACTAGGGCTAGTATGTTTATGTGTGATGTTATAATGCATTCGATGATAGCGTCTTTAGAGTAGAATGCTGATAGGTATGGTGTTCCTGAGAGGGCGAGGGTTCCGATTGTAAAGCAGGATGATGTAGTTGGGAGGGTTTTGTGTAATGTGCCTATTTTTCGGATGTCTTGTTCTCCATGTAAGGTGTGAATGACGTTGCCCGCGCATAAGAATAGTATGGATTTGAAAAATGCGTGTAGGCATAGGTGTAAGAAGGCTAGTTCAGGGAGGCATAATCCAACGGTGGTTATTATTAAACCTAGTTGGCTTAGTGTAGAATAAGCGATGATTTCTTTGATGTCGTTTTTTGTAAGGGCGTGGGTAGCTGCGTATAGGGTCGTGATAGCTCCTAGAAATAGGCAAATTGATAGGGCGATGTGGTTGTTTTCTAGGAGGGGTTGTATGCGGATGAGTAGGTAGATTCCTGCTACAACTATTGTACTGGAGTGTAGTAGGGCTGATACAGGAGTTGGGCCTTCTATTGCTGCTAGTAATCATGGGTGTATTCCGAATTGGGCTGATTTTGCTATTGCGGCTAAAATGAGTCCTAGTAGTGGTATTATTGGTATGAGGTGTGATATTGAGTAGATTATTGGTAAGTCTAGTGTGTCTAATAATAGTAGGAATCAACATATGTTTATGATCAGACCTACGTCACCAATTCGGTTGTAAATAATGGCTTGTATTGAGGATTCATTGGCTTTTGCTCGTGCTCGTCATCATGTGATTAGTAAAAATGATATAAATCCGACACCTTCTCAACCGATAAATAGGAGGAATATATTGTTGGCTGTGGCTAGGGTTAGTATTGCTAGTAGGAAGATCAGTAGGTATTGGGTGAATTTAGTGCGCTGTTTATCTGTGTATATGTATCATTCTGAATATGCTACAATGATTCGTGTGATAAATAGGGCAATGGGTATGAATGTGGTTGAGTATGTGTCAAATTTTACATTAAGGGTAATGTTGAGTGTGTCTGATTTTAAGATAGTGGCGATGGTATAGTCGTTCATATAATAGGATTTGATAATGAAGAGTAGAATTGATAGGTATAGTGAAATTGTGATGGCTTTTTTTGGGCTTCAGACTCATGTACTTAGTGTTGGTGAAAGTGATAGGATTAGTGGTGTAGTAAGAATAAAAAGTTGTAACAGGTATAATGTTTTTAGGTCAATTAGTTGTAGGATATCCATGACTTTTACTTGGAGTTGCACCAAGGGGTATGGTACCTAAAACCACTGGATTACTTCTATCCTTTAAAAGTGAAAGAGCTGAGGTTTGTAGTCTCAGTTATAAGAGTTAGCAGCTTTTATTGTATCTCTTTCGGTTTATAAGGAGGTTTCAACTCCTATTTTTAGATCCACAGTCTAATGTTTGTATTAAAACTATATTAACATAATACATTTGAGATTAGTTGTGGTTTTATTATGAGTAAGATTATGGGTAGAATATGTAGTGTTATGATTAGGTGTTCTCGTGTTTGGGTTGGGGGAATGGTTAAGATGTTTGATGGTGATTCACCTCCTAGTTGAGTGGCTGAGAATATGTAGAGTGTATATGTAGCTGTTAGGATGGTTCCTAATCCTGTGATTAAGATAGTAGTATTTGACCAGTTGAACAGTGAGGTAATAATGGATAGTTCTCCTATGAGGTTGATAGTTGGGGGTAGGGCTATGTTGGTAAGGCAGGCAGAAAGTCATCATAGGGTTATGAGTGGGAGTAGAAGTTGTATGTTACGTGTTAGGATTAGAATTCGGCTGTTTGTTCGTTCGTAGTTTGTGTTTGATAGGCAGAATAATATAGATGATGTTAAACCGTGGGCAATTATAAGGGTGATAGCTCCTGTGAGTGCTCATTGGGTTTGTACAAGTGTAGAGGCGATAACAAGTCCCATGTGGCTTACAGATGAATAGGCGATTAGTGACTTTAAGTCGGTTTGTCGTAGGCAGATTAGGCTGGTTATGATGATTCCTCATAGTGCTAATATCATGAATGGGTGATATGGGTTTTTTAGTGGTGGGTCTATGATTAATGATATTCGGATAATGCCATATCCGCCCAGTTTTAGTAGTACACCAGCAAGGATTATTGATCCGGCGATAGGGGCTTCTACATGTGCTTTTGGTAGTCATAAGTGAAGTCCGTATAGTGGTATTTTGATTATGAAGGCGGTTAGTAGGGCGAATCATCATATTATGTAAGTTCATGAGTTTTCTAGGTATGATAAATTAAGTTGTAAGATGGGCATGGATAGAGTACCGCTGTGGGATTGTAGTAGTAGTAGGGCAATTAAAAGTGGTAATGATCCAATGAGGGTGTAGAATAGGAAATAAATTCCGGCGCTTAATCGCTGTATTTGATTGCCCCATCGTGTGATAATAATTAAGGTTGGGATTAGGGTAGTTTCGAATGTGATATAGAATGTAATTAATTCTGTGGCAGAGAACGCTATAATTAGTGAGGCTTGTAAGAAAGCAGTTGTAGAGATAAAGATTCGTTTTCGTAGGGTTGGTTCGGTTATAAGGTGATTTTGGCTTGCTAGGATTATTAGTGGAGTGAGTCAGCAAGATAGGGCGATGAGAGGGGCAGAAATGTGATCAATCCCTAGTGATAGGTTGGAGTATGTTATGGTATGTCCTGTTAGTGGTTTTATTAATTGTAAGCTTAACAGGGCAATGGTAAAGCTTTGAATGGTTGTTGTTATTAATATATTTTTTTTGTTACATAGTATGGTTGTTGGGATTAGTATAATTGTTGGGAGTAAGATTTTTAACATTGTAGTAAGTTTAGGTTGTGTAGTAGGTCTGAGCCATGGGTTCGTGAAGAAGTTACTAGAAGAGAGAGACCTGTTCCAGCTTCACAGGCTGAAAAGGCTAGTATTAATATAGGAGATAGTATAAGGGAGGGTGTTTGTAGTTGCAAGGCTCATATTGACAGGGCAATAAATATTGAGAGTATAATTCCTTCTAAGCAAAGTAAGGTAGAAATTAGATGAGTTCGGTGTAGTGCAAATCCTATTATGCTAATGGCGAAGGCAATGATATAGCTGAAGTGTAGTGTAGTTATGGGGTGGTCATGTGGTTAATCATGATTTGCTAAGTCGAAATTAGAGGTCTTTAATTAGACTAATCACCCATTCTGCTCATTCTAGTCCTCCTTGGGTTCATTCGTAGGCTAGGCCTAGTGTTAGTAGTGCCAAAATGGTTAGGGCTCAGGTTATTGAGAAGGTTGGGGTAGATAGTTGGGTGGCTCATGGGATTGGTAGCAGTAGGGCGATTTCTAAGTCGAATAGTAGAAATAAGATTGCTACTGAGGAAGAATCGGATGGAGAAAGGTAGTCAGGCTGATTCTAGAGGGTCAAATCCACATTCGTATGGGGAAAGTTTTTCGTTGTTAGGTTTTATTAGGGCTAATAGATTGTTTAGTAGTACAAGTATAATTGATAAGGTGAGGGTTATAGTGGTGACGATGGTTATTATGTTTATTATCCCCCTTTAGGTGTGTCTAAAACTTAGTGATTGGAAGTCGCTTGTACTATTATACTAGGGGGATATGATCCTCATCAGTAGATTGAGATGAACAGGAAGAGTCAGACTACGTCTACGAAGTGTCAGTATCATGCTGCGGCTTCGAACCCGAAGTGGTGGTTTGAGGTGAAGTGGTATTTCATTTGTCGTAATAGACATACGATTAAAAATGTGGATCCAATAATTACGTGTAGTCCGTGGAAGCCGGTTGCTACAAAGAATGTAGATCCATAAATGCTGTCGGCCATCGTGAAAGTGGTTTCGTAGTATTCTATAGCCTGTAGGGTTGTGAAGTATAGGCCTAGTAAAATTGTTATAAGGAGGGCTTGGGTTGTTTGGTTTCGGTTGGATTCTATCATGCTATGGTGGGCTCAGGTAATTGTAACTCCTGATGCTAGTAGAACAGCGGTGTTTAGTAGGGGAACTTCAAATGGATTAAGTGGTGTGATTCCTATAGGTGGTCAGTGTCCTCCTAGTTCTGGGGTTGGGGCTAGGCTTGAGTGGTAGAAGGCTCAGAAGAATCCGGCAAAGAAGAACACTTCTGATGTGATGAATAGGATTATTCCGTATCGTAGTCCTTTTTGTACTGGCTTGGTGTGGTGTCCTTGGAATGTGCTTTCTCGAACGACGTCTCGTCATCATTGTAATACTGTGACTGCTATGTTTAGTAGGCCGATGATTAGCAGGCTGGATGAGTTGTAGTGGAATCATATAATTAGACCGGAGGTTATTGCAAATGCGGCTATTCCTCCGGTTAGTGGTCATGGGCTTTGGTTAACTATGTGGTATGGGTGTATTTGTTTGGCTATTTAATGTTTTCTTGTAGGTATAGGCTTAGTAGGAGAACGAATACAATAGCTTGAATAATGGCTACTGCTAGTTCTAAGATTGTTAGAAGGAATAGTACTAGTATGGTTGATATAGATAGGATTGGGATGGTGGGTAGTAGGGTTAATACAGCAGTTGAGGTGAGTTGAATAAGTAGGTGTCCTGCTGTTAGGTTTGCTGTAATACGAACTCCTAGGGCAATTGGTCGGATAAATAGGCTGATAGTTTCAATTATGATTAGTGGTGGGATTAGTGGTATTGGTGTCCCTTCTGGGAGTAGGTGGGCTAGTGATATAGTTGGTTGGTTTCGTAGTCCTATTAGTACGGTAGCAAGTCATATTGGGATGGCTAGACCTAGGTTTATAGATAGTTGTGTTGTTGGGGTAAATGTATATGGTAGTAGTCCTAGTAGGTTTGATGTTAGTAGTAGGGCTATTAGGGATGTCAAAGTAATTGATCATTGGTGTCCGGATTGGTTAATTGGTGATATTAGTTGTTTTGTGAATAGATTGGTGGTTCACGATTGAATTGTTATTAGGCGGTTAGTGACTCATCGGTTGTTCTTAGTTGGAAATACAATTGCTGGTATTAGTAGGCTTAGTGTAATTAGTGGAATTCCAATTTTTTCTGGGGTTGAAAATTGGTCGAAGATGGTTAGGTTCATGGTCAGGTTCAGGCTTCTTTTTTAGTTTTTTTTGTTTTGTTTGTAATATTGTTATGTGTAAGGTGAGATTTAATTTTAGGTTGTACGATAATGTAGATTAATCAGGTGGTGCATAGGATGGATAGTCATGGGTTTGGGTTTAATTGTGGCATATCACTAAGGAGGTGCGGTGAGTCTCTTTTTCTAGCTTAAAAGGCTAGTGCTGTCCGTTATAAGCTTCTATAGTGATTGAAGTGATGATCAGTTTTCAAATTGTTGTAGAGGTGTTGATTCAATTACGATTGGCATGAAACTATGGTTTGCTCCGCAGATCTCAGAGCATTGTCCATAGAATAAACCTGGTTGCATTATAATAAAGTTGGTTTGATTTAGTCGTCCTGGGACTGCATCTGTTTTTACGCCTAAGGAGGGTACTGCTCACGAGTGTAAGACGTCTTCTGCTGAGATTAGTATTCGAATTGGGGTTTCTATCGGGGCGACTATTCGATGGTCTACTTCTAGGAGTCGTGAGTGTCCATTAATGAGGTCTTGAGTTGGGATTATGTATGAGTCAAATTCTAGGTTTTCATAGTCGGTATATTCGTATGTTCAGTATCATTGGTGGCCCATGGCTTTGATTGTTAAATGTGGATTATTGACTTCGTCTGTAAGGTATAGTACTTGTAGAGATGGAAGAGCAATTGTAATTAGAACGATGGCTGGTAGGATAGTTCAGATTATTTCTACTTCTTGGGCATCTATGGTGTTGGTATGAGTTAGTTTTGTTGTTATTATAGATGTGATGATATAAAGTACTAAGGTGCTAATAAGGAATACAATTATCAGGGTGTGATCATGAAAGTGTAGTAGTTCTTCTATAATCGGAGATATTGCATCTTGGAATTCTAATTGTAGGGGGTGTGGCATTAAGTCGTAAAGGGATTAAACCTATAATTTAATCTTGACAAGATTATGTAATTTTTACTAACGTCTTGGTGATAGTTTAAGGAAGAAACATAATGGTTTATGTGATTGGCTTGAAACCAATTTAAGGGGGTTCGATTCCTTCCTTTCTTGGGTTATAGTATGTGTGCGGATTCTTCATAGGTGTGGCTGGATGGAGGGCAACCGCTTAGTCATTCTACGTTGATCAATGGTGGTTCAATTAGTACTATTTTTCGTTTTGATGAGAAAGCTTCTCAGATGATGACTAGTATTATGATAACTGCTGCTATGGAGATTATTGAGCCAATTGATGAGATGGAGTTTCATATTGTATAGGCGTCTGGGTAGTCTGAGTATCGTCGTGGTATACCAGCTAAACCTAGGAAGTGTTGTGGGAAGAATGTTATGTTTACACCAAAGAATATCACTACGAATTGTAATTTTGCCCATGTTTGGTTTAATGAGAATCCTGTAAATAGGGGGAATCAGTGGGTGAATCCGGCTATAATAGCGAATACGGCCCCCATGGATAGTACATAGTGGAAGTGTGCTACTACGTAGTATGTGTCGTGTAGTACGATATCTAGGGATGAGTTGGCTAGTACAATTCCTGTTAGTCCTCCAATGGTAAATAGGAAGATGAAACCTAGAGCTCATAGTAAGGGAGCGTCTCATTTGATTATTCCCCCGTGAAGAGTGGCTAGTCAGCTGAATACCTTGACACCTGTTGGGATAGCAATGATTATTGTTGCTGATGTAAAATAGGCTCGGGTGTCTACGTCTATTCCCACTGTAAATATATGGTGAGCTCAAACGATGAATCCTAAAAATCCGATGGATATTATTGCTCAGACTATGCCCATGTATCCGAATGGTTCTTTTTTTCCAGTGTAATAAGCAACTACATGTGAAATTATTCCGAAGCCAGGAAGGATGAGGATGTATACTTCTGGATGGCCGAAGAATCAGAATAGGTGTTGGTATAGAATAGGGTCTCCTCCACCAGATGGATCAAAGAAGGTTGTATTAAGGTTTCGGTCTGTTAAAAGTATTGTAATGCCTGCGGCTAGTACTGGAAGGGAGAGTAGTAGTAATACAGCTGTGATAAGTACGGATCATACGAAAAGTGGTGTTTGGTATTGTGATATTGATGGGGTTTTCATATTGATTGCAGTGGTGATGAAGTTGATAGCCCCTAAAATTGAAGATGCCCCTGCTAAGTGTAGGGAGAAGATGGTTAGGTCTACAGAAGCTCCAGCGTGGGCTATGTTGCCTGCTAAAGGGGGGTAAACAGTTCATCCTGTTCCAGCCCCAGCTTCAATGCCGGAGGAGGCTAGGAGTAGTAGTAGTGATGGTGGTAGAAGTCAAAAGCTTATGTTATTTATACGTGGAAATGCTATGTCTGGCGATCCGATTATTATCGGAACTAATCAGTTTCCAAATCCACCGATTATAATTGGTATAACTATAAAAAAGATTATGATGAAGGCGTGGGCTGTAACAATTACATTGTACACTTGGTCGTCTCCTAGTAGGGGTCCTGGTTGACTTAACTCTGTTCGAATTAATAAGCTAAGAGCTGTTCCGATTATTCCTGCTCAGGCCCCAAAGATTAGATAAAGGGTGCCAATATCTTTATGGTTAGTAGAAAATAGTCAGCGGTTTAATATCATAGGTGGGGTAGGGTAGCTGAGTGTTTAGCGTTAGGCTGTAGACCTTTTTACGGGGGTTTAATTCCCTCTCTTATCATAGCTCTGTAGTGAAGTTCATGTCAGATTGCAAATTTGAAGATGTATCCTAGTAGTGATATCAGAGCTTTGGATTAAGTCATATTATAGATAAAAGCCTGATGGATAAGGTGTTTAGCTGTTAACTAAAATGTTCATGGGATAAAAGCCCATTTATCTACTAAGGTCTTAGCTTAATTAAAGTGTTTGAGTTGCATTCAATCGATATAGGATAAAACCCCATAGGTCTTAATCAGAAACTAAGAGGATGATATCTCTTGTTTGGGGCTTTGAAGGCCCCTGGTTTATTATTTATCCTAAGTTTCTTTTTAAATGGAGTATAATAGTATAGGTAGGATTGGAAGCATGGTTGTTGATAGTAGGGTTATTGTTGCTAGGTGTGGTTTTGTATGAGATGTTTTGTGTCGTCATTGTTGGGTATAGTTGTGGGAGTTTGGGGGGAGTGTAATTGTTGTGTAGTATGTGATTCGTAGGTAGAAGAACAAGCTTAGGAGGGAGGCCATGGCTATTAATGTGGCTAGGGTGGTTATATGTTGTTTGGTGAGTTCTTGTAAGATTAGTCATTTAGGCGAGAACCCTGTTAGTGGGGGTAATCCAGCTAGGGATAGTAATGTTAATATTATTAGTGTATTTAGTGATGGGATTTTTGTTCAAGATAGTATAATTGTGGCTATTTTATTTGTTTTTAGGTATTCAATTATGAGGAATGTAGTAATTGTTATTACGCAGTATAGGTAGAATGTAAGTAGTGTTAGTTTTGGTGATAAAGTAAGGACAATGGTTATTCATCCAAGATGAGCGATTGATGAGAAAGCTATAATTTTTCGTAGTTGTGTTTGGTTTAGTCCCCCCCACCCCCCCAAGAAGGCGGATGTTAATCCTAGTGACAGTAGTAATGGTGTGTTTAGATGTTGAGATGTGGTTGTTAAGATAGTTAGTGGGGCTAGTTTTTGCCAAGTGGTTAGTAATAGTGCTGTTATTGGAGTGGATCCTTGTAGAACCTCTGGTAGTCAAAGGTGAAATGGGGCCAGTCCTAGTTTTATGGCCAAGGCTACTGTTAGTATCATGCATGATGTATTATTGTGCATAAGTGTTATGTCTCACTGGCCCAAATATCAGGCATTTATAACACTGGAGAATAGTAGTAGTGTTGAGGCTGCTGCTTGTGTTAGAAAGTATTTTATGGAGGCTTCAATGGCTCGTGGGTGATGTTGTTGTGCAATTAGTGGAATAATGGATAAAGTGCTTATTTCTAGACCACATCATGCCAGAATTCAATGGTTACTTGAAATTGTAAGCAGTGGTCCTATGATTAGACTCGTAGTAATAAGCCCCTTTGCAAGAGGGTTCATTAGTAGAGGAGGGATTTAAACCAACATTGTCGGGGTATGGGCCCGATAGCTTAGTTAGCTGACTTTACTAGAATATAGTATAGTGGAAGTATTGGGAGTTTTGATCTCCCTGGGGCAGGTTCAAGTCCTGTTTTTCTAAGGAGACGAGAGGGTTATTAACCTCTATCTTTCACCCTATCAAGGTGATCCTTTGTATTTCGGGCACGTGTCCTATATTATTGGCGGGAGTCCAGAGGTTGTGATTGGTATTGCTATGTGTCATGCACATAGTGCGAGAGTAATTGGTAAGAAGTTTTTTCATAGTAGATGTATTAATTGGTCGTATCGGAATCGTGGGTATGAGGCTCGTACCCATAGGAATCCGATGGATAGTATTATTGTTTTTGTTGTTAATGAAAGTGAGAATATTTCTGGTGTATTCAGTATACTTGGGTTTAGGAATATAATAGTTGTTAGTGTGTTTATTATTAAAATGTTGGTGTATTCTGCTAAGAAGAATAGGGCGAATGGTCCTGCAGAGTATTCTACGTTAAAGCCTGACACTAATTCAGATTCTCCTTCTGTTAGGTCGAATGGTGCTCGGTTAGTTTCTGCGAGGGTTGAGATGTATCATATTATTATTATTGGTCATGATGATAATATTAGATATAGTGGTTCTTGTGTGGTAGCAAATGTTTGTATATTATATCCGCCGGAAAATAAGATTATTGATAGTAGGATAATCCCTAGGGTTACTTCGTAGGAGATAGTTTGGGCTACTGCACGTAGGGCCCCTATTAGGGCGTATTTTGAGTTTGATGCTCAGCCGGACCATAGGATGGAGTATACCATGAAGCTTGATATGGAAATTAGGAATAGTAGGCCTAGATTTAGGTCGGCTAGTGAATGTGGGAGTGGCATAGGTAGTCAGATTGATAGTGCTAATAAAAGGGCTAGGATTGGGGCTATGGTGAACAGTATGTGAGAGGAGTTAGTAGGTTGGATTGGTTCTTTAATGAATAGTTTTAGTCCGTCTGCCACTGGTTGTAAAATGCCATATGGGCCTACTAAGTTGGGTCCTTTTCGTAGTTGTATGTAGCCTAATACTTTTCGTTCAATTAGGGTGAAGAAGGCTACTGAGATTAGAATGGGGATGATGTAGGTTAGTGGTGATAGTAGGTTTGGAAAGAGCACTTATTATTGGGGAGGGGAGTTGAACCCCTGGTTAAAGGGTTTAGGTCTTTTGCATTAATACCTGCTTTGCTACTCCAATGGGCCTTTATCTGAGGTTCGGTTAGTTGGTGATTGTCTTTGTATTTAGTTTAGTTATATTCACTAATGCATAGTATAGCGTATTTTTACATGGGCTATATATTTTCGATCCTTTCGTACTAGAAAATTTTCAATCATAGATAGAAACCGACCTGGATTACTCCGGTCTGAACTCAGATCACGTAGGACTATTAATCGTTGAACAAACGAACCCTTAATAGCGGTTGCACCATTAGGATGTCCTGATCCAACATCGAGGTCGTAAACCCCCGTCATTGATATGGACTCTAAGAGGGGATTGCGCTGTTATCCCTGGGGTAGCTTGGTTCGTTGATCATGTATATTGGATCGTTTTGTCGTAGACACTTAGGTTTGTGTTATCTTAGTAGTAATTTTCGGAGGTTTTATTGTTCTCCGAGGTCGCCCCAACCGAAAGTTTTAAGTCAGGTGTATTATAAGGTGTCTTCTGTTGAATAGTTGATTGATTATTGTGACTTATACTTAAAGTTCCACAGGGTCTTCTCGTCTTATGGGGATATTCTCGCTTTTGCACGAGGAGATCAATTTCACTGATTATTTGTAAGAGACAGATAGAACCTCGTTTAGCCATTCATTCCAGTCTTTATTTAAAAGACGAGTGATTACGCTACCTTCGCACGGTCAGGATACCGCGGCCGTTGAACAGTGTCACTGGGCAGGCATCACTCCTAATACTTGTAATGCTAGGAGCTATGTTTTTGGTAAACAGTCGGGTTCTTTGTTTGCCTAGTTCCTTTTACAAATTTTAATCTTTCTTGTATGCATTCCTGTGTTGGGTTAACAGTTTTGTCTATAGGACTTGTTTAGTTTTGTTTATTTCTATAAGTTTGGTTGTTAATAATCAGTAATTTGTTTGGGCTGATTTAAGTTTATGCTAAGAGAAGTTTTTAATTCTTGTTACTCATTTTAGCATTAATGCTTCTATGTGGGTAGAATAGCTCAGTAGGGGTTTGGGGAAAGTAAATTTTTATTAATATTTATTGTGGGTTAGCTTTAACGCTTTATTTTAGTGGTGGCTGCTTTAAGGCCTACGGATATATTTAATAATTTTTTGCCTCCATTATTTGGTTGTTTCCTTTGTTAGTTGGGCTGTACCCCTACTAAATATCTCTTAAATCTCTCTTTAGGTGACTTTTGTTTTGTCTGTTGGAGGGTTTAAGGTAGAACTTTTATTCTTTTCCTGAGCAACCAGCTATTACTAAGTTCGTTAGGCTTTTCACCTCTACTTATAAGTCTTTCCACTCTTTTGCCACAGAGACGGTTAGTAAGTTTTTGTCATAAACTGCTTGTAAGTAGCTCACTTAGTTTCGGGGTTTCATACTTTAGTTCTCTTTGCTTGAAGCATGCTGGCTAAATCATTATGCAAAAGGTACAAGATTTAATCTTTGCTTTTTGTTGCTTAGTGACTGTTTCATTTTTTTCACCTTTCCCTTGCGGTACTGTTTTTATAGCTCCGTTGGTCTTTTCCTATCTCCTATACTTAGACAAGTAGAATGTTTTAAGGTTTGGTGGTTGTGATGGTTGTGTTTGTTGAGTACAGTTAGTTGATTGGGCTGGGTCTATTGCTCAAGGCAGCCCCAGTTTATTGGGCATTTTTCAGGTGTAAGCTGAGTGCTTTAGGGTTAAGCTATGTCTTGATAATCCAAGTACACCTTCCGGTATACTTACCATGTTACGACTTGCCTCATCTTTATTTGTTAAGGGGTGGTTTATTTATAAGTTGTTGTTTTTTGATGAGGGTGACGGGCGGTGTGTGCGCGTCCCAGATCCGGGTTAATGTGGTCTCTCTGCTTTCACATTACTGCTAAATCCCACTTTTAGGTCCCATGTTTCAGGGCTCTTTCCGTTAATATTTCTAGTGTAGAAAATGTAGCCCATTTCTTCCACCTCAGTTGGCTACACCTTGACCTGACTTATTAGTTGTGTGAACTGTTGTGCTTACTTTTGTTCCTTAGTAGGGTAAGCTGTGGACGGAGGTATATAGGCTGTGGGCGAGAGGTGGTGAGGTATATCGTGGATTATCGATTATAGAACAGGCTCCTCTAGGTGGGTTTGGGGCACCGCCAAGTCCTTTGAGTTTCAAACGTTTGGTTTGTAGTTCTCTGGCAAATTTTTTCATATTAAAAAAATTTAGGTTTAGGGCTAAGCATAGTGGGGTATCTAATCCCAGTTTGTACCTTAGCTATCGTGGGTTCAAATTGGTCTGTGTATTAAGGTTGTTTTCACAGTGTAATATGGTGTATATTAACTTATAACAGAAGGATTGTAGGTTTATCTTAATTTTTTTGATTGTTTTTAATCACGTTTTATGCCGTTTTGTTGTTATTTTGGGCTTCTTGTATAGCCGCGGTGGCTGGCACAAGGATTTACCAGCCCTGGTTTTACTATAAATAAGTCAAGCTTTGTGCTTATGGCTTAATGTTTGTCACTGCTGGGGCCCATGGGGGTGTGGCATTGCTAGGTGTTTTGGGCTATCATGGTGTGCCTGATACCTGCTCCTTGTTCTTTTGATATATAAAGAAATTAGGGCGTTTTCACTGGGGTGCTGATACTTGCATGTGTAATTTTAGTAAAAAATAACATTAAGACTAGGACCAAATCTTTTTGTTTTTGGGGCTATTAATGCCCATCTTGGCAGCTTCAATGCCGTGCTTTGGTATAAGCTACAATAAC